AAACTACCCGTTATCCAATAGAAACCTAAAATTCCTAATAATAAACCAAAATCCCCTACACGATTAGTTACAAACGCTTTTTGACAAGCATTTGCTGCAGGAGTTCGTGTGAACCAAAACCCTATTAATAGATAGGAACACATTCCAACCAATTCCCAAAAAATATAAATTTGTATCAAATTCGAACTAGTAACTAATCCCAACATCGAAGTACTGAAAAAACTCATATAAGCAAAAAATCTCAAGTATCCTTGATCGTGAGCCATATAATTATCACTATAAATAAGAACCATAATTCCAACAGTAGTGATTAACATTGACATAATAGAAGTAAGTGGATCGATCAAGTAGCCGAATTCTAAAGAAAAATCATTATCGAGGGTCCAAGACCATACATATTGATAGATAGAACTGCTTTTTATTTGCTGAATAGACAGATTAGTTGAAAAAATCATGACTATACTTAACAATAAAATACTCGAAAAAGCCCACATACGACGGAGATTTTTTGTTGCTGTCGGAAAAAGAAGAAGTCCCACTCCTATTAACATAGGAACTGGAAGTGGAAGGAAAGGTATGATCCACGCATATTGATATGTCTGTTCCATAAAAAAAGTTTTTTAATTCTTAATTAATATTAATTGTTTCCGATTCACCGGATCTTACCTCTTTTTGAAAGGAGTCAATAAAAAAATAAAGATATGCACTAACTTAATAACTTAAATAGAAATAGAATTTTGGAATTTTTATTTCTTTTTATACTTATTCTTTAGAAGTTTCTGCTAAATACTTCAAATATTCAAATCAAGAAGTTACAATTGGTCAAATCATATGAAAAAAGCAGATTAATTACTAGTCTCCTTCGAACTTTCAAATTCAAGTTAAATTAGGCATATTTTTCACTAATTTGACAAGTTACTAAAAAAAAAAAAGAATATTCTTTTTTTTTTAGTAATAAAAATAGTTTATGCGATTTTCCCATATCTTTCACGCATCTTATGTATTCTTTTTGATTTTAGAATCAAAAATATTATCTAGAAAAGAAATACATAATGAATTGACAAAGCGCAAATTTCTTTTGAACAATAGATGTCTTTCACATCCAGCTATACCAATGAGTAATCTCTTAATTTTTATTTAAATGGCAGTTCCAAAAAAACGTACTTCTGCATCAAAAAAGCGTATTCGTAAAAATTTTTGGAAAAAGAAGGGGTATTGGGCAGCGTTAAAAGCGTTTTCCTTAGGGAAATCTATTTCTACCGGGAATTCCAAAAGTTTTTTTGTGCAACAAACAAAAACAAATAAAATAAGTAATAAAACATAACATGTTACAATAATCTGAATCGGCTTGACTCAAAAATTGACTCATTTCGTTTCGAAAATAAAATTCCCGCTTTCCATTTCCTATTGATTAACTCAACAGGGAATGGAATTTGTTTCGCTCTTAGAATTATTTTTCTCTTTACCGTACTGAATTAAAAAAAAAAAAAAAAGAATCCTTTTTTTTGACAAAAAAACATAAGATACGTAATTGTCTTTTTAGTATATTTTCTCATTTCCAAGGTGGGGAGTATTATTTTCCCCATCAGCCTGTTTCTTACAATAATATAAGCAATAATATAAGGTTTTCTTTTTTCTCTAGATCCACGTTTTCTCTATAGAAGGGCGAGTAAAAAATCAAAATCATTGAAACTAATTGATTAAAATTCTAAACCTTTTTGTGCAACTTTCTTCTTTTTGGATTTTCTATGAATTCCTATATAGACTCCCATATATTTATTACCATCAATCCACTCAAAAACATTTTGTGGATAAATATGTGTCAATTTTTACGGATCCAAAATTTTTTTGTTCATTGATAAAATGGATTTTTTGGTTTCGATGTTTGAAATCAAATAAATCAAAAACAGTTCATTAAAACAAAAATGTTTTTTTTTGGGGGGGTTCTATCCCTTAATTCATAGTTGGACTATCTAGTTTTCCAAGAGTTCAAGTCGAGGAGAGTCTAAAATACACACTAAAACTAAGACCCTAAATTCAAATAATGAACCTTCAAATACCTATTTGAACGAATTTTTATTCATCAATTTGAATCTTTCCTAAAAAATATTGCAACAATTTAATTCTGAAATCTAGACGATTGCTTATTCATAGGGTATTATGAATTCAAGACAAGCCGCTATGGTGAAATTGGTAGACACGCTGCTCTTAGGAAGCAGTGCTAGAGCATCTCGGTTCGAGTCCGAGTGGCGGCATATCATCTCCTAAAAAAAGTAAATAGATCCTATAATGAATTCAATTTCCGATTTCCTTTTTATAATTATGGGACTCCTTAAAAAAAATTATGATATTTTCAACTTTAGAGCATATATTAACTCATATTTCTTTTTCGATTGTTTCAATTGTAATTACAATTCATTTCATAACTTTTTTAGTCGATGAAATCGTAAAACTATATGATTCATCCGAAAAGGGGATGATAATGACTTTTTCCTGTATA